TTAGTTATTGACTTTCTGTTAAATACTTCAATTATTCAAATCAAGAAGTTACAATTGGTCAAATCATATGAAAGAAATAAATTAATTTCTAGTCTACTTCTGATAGTCTACTTCGAATTTGAAAATTCAAGTCAAATTAGTGACCTTTTTCCCAAGTTCGAAAAGTTACTAAAAAAAAAGAATATACTTCTTTTTCCTATTTTTATTAATATTTTCTATGATTTTCCGATATCTTCACTCATCTTATCTATTCTTTTTTTTTTAGTAACTTTTTCTAGAAAAGAAATAGATAATGAATTAGGAAAGCGGCGTTTTTTTTTTGAACAATAGATGTCTTTCACATCCAGCTATAGCACTGAGAAATCTCTTAATTTTTATTTAAATGGCAGTTCCAAAAAAACGTACTTCTGCATCAAAAAAGCGTATTCGTAAAAATTTTTGGAAAAGGAAGGGGTACTGGGCAGCGTTAAAAGCGTTTTCCTTAGGGAAATCTCTTTCTACCGGGAATTCAAAAAGTTTCTTTGTAGGACAAACAAATAAAATAAGAAATAAAACCTAAAACGTTAGAATAATCTAAACTGGTCTGGCTCAAAAATTGACTCAATTCGTTTCGAAAATCAAATTCCCTATTTCCATTTCCTATTGAATAATTCAAGAGGGAATGGAATTTGTTCCCCTCTTAGAATATGTAGAATAAAAATTCTTCTGTTTACCTTATAGAATTAAAAAAAAAAAAGAAGACTTTTTTTGTTGACAAAAAAATACAGGATACGAAGTCTACTTTTTAGTATATTTTCTCATTTGCAAGGCGGGGAGTCCCCATCAACCCATTTGTTACAATACTGTAAGGTTTTTTCTATAGATACACTTAGAAAGGCGTAACGAAAATCTTTCGTTACTAAAATCACTGAAACTAATTGATTAAAATTCGAAACCTTTTTGTGCAACTTTCTTACTTTTACTTTTCCATTTTCTATGAATTCCTATACAGACTCATATATATCTGATCATAAATACACTCAAAACCACTTAGTGAAAATATATTTCAGTGTCAATTTTGAATGAGTCAAAATGAGTTCTTTTTTTTTTTTTTTTTGTTACGTAGTCAAATTAATTTTTTTGGTTTCGATTTTGGAAAGAAAAAAAAGAGTTCATTAAAAAAAATGTTTTTGTGGGGAGTTCTGCCCCTTAAGTTAAAGTCGGACTATCAAGAGTTGTGAGTATAAAATACACAAGAAAACTAAAGCCTTAAACTAAAATAATGAACCTTCAAATACCTATTTGAACGAATTTTTATTCAGCAATTTGAATCGTTCCTAAAAAAGATTGCATCTTAAATCTAGACGATTGTTTATTCATAGGTTATTATGAGTTCAAGACAAGCCGCTATGGTGAAATCGGTAGACACGCTGCTCTTAGGAAGCAGTGCTAGAGCATCTCGGTTCGAGTCCGAGTAGCGGCATGTCATCTCCTAAAAAAAGTAAATAGATCCTATAATGAATAATGAATTCAATTCCCGATTTCGAGTTTATAATTAAGGGAGTCCTTTTTTCATTTTAATTTTATGATATTTTCAACCTTAGAGCATATATTAACTCATATTTCTTTTTCGATCGTTTCAATTATAATTACAATTTATTTGATAACCTTTTTAGTTGATGAAATCGTAAAACTATATCATTCATCCGAAAAGGGCATGATAATTACTTTTTTCTGTATAACAGGATTATTAGTTACTCGTTGGATTTATTCAGGACATTTTCCACTAAGTGATTTATACGAATCATTAATATTCCTTTCATGGAGTTTTTCTCTTATTCATATAATTCCATATTTCAAAAAAAATCAAAATATTCTAAGCACAATAATTGGGCCAAGTGCTATTTTTACCCAGGGCTTTGCTACGTCAGGTCTTTTAACTGAAATACACGAATCTACAATATTAGTACCCGCTCTTCAATCTGAGTGGTTAATAATGCACGTAAGTATGATGATATTAGGCTATGCAGCCCTTTTAGGTGGATCATTATTATCAGTATCACTTCTAGTCATTACAGTTAGAAAAAACAGAAAGTTTTTTTGTATGCGTAATCATTTAATAAATTTTAATGAGTCATTTTTCTTTCGTGAAATTGAATACATGAATGAACGAAGTAATGTTTTACAAAACACTTCTTTTTTTTCTCCAAAGAATTATTACAGGTCGCAGTTGATTCAACAATTGGATTATTGGAGTTATCGGGTTATTAGTCTAGGATTTGTCTTTTTAACCGTAGGAATTCTTTCTGGAGGAGTCTGGGCTAACGAAGCATGGGGATCCTATTGGAGTTGGGACCCAAAAGAAACTTGGGCTTTTATTACTTGGATGGTATTCGCGATTTATTTACATACTCGAACAAATAGAAAATGGAAGGGTATAAATTCAGCAATTGTGGCGTCTATTGGATTTCTTATAATTTGGATATGTTATTTTGGGGTCAATCTTTTAGGAATAGGACTACATAGTTATGGTTCATTTATATTAACATCTAATTGAATCCAAGAAGAGGGGTTCTTACCAATAGGAATAGAAAAGCGTACAACACATATCAGATAAAAAACTTTGTGTTAACTCGTGAGAATCCGGTGAATCACTAGAATATTTGATTCACCGGGTTCTCGCCAGTTCCAATTTCTAACGTAAGATAAGAAGAAAAGCCTTCTTTTTGTCATTATACAACGAACATTTTCAAAATGATAAGATTTTTTTATTCATGAAAACTATCTATAAAAAGAATTAGATAGAATAACTTCAACTTTTTCAACTGATAGTGAAAGAACGAAATCAGGATATATACCAATACCTAGTACGGGTAAAAAAATGGATATCGAAAGAAATAACTCTCGTGGTCCAGAATCCAAAAAATAAGAGTTTTGGGTATGAAATATCTTATATCCATAGAACATCTGCCGTAACATAGATAATAAATAAATAGGAGTTAATATCATTCCAATTGCCATTACAAAAATAATTAGGAGTTTTGTCAGTAAAAGATATTTTGGACTAGCAATTAGTCCAAAAAAGATTAGTAATTCGGCAACAAAACCACTCATACCCGGTAATGCAAGGGAGGCCATTGAAAAGCTACTGAACATCGTGAATATTTTTGGCATTGGAATAGCTATTCCACCCATTTCGTCAAGATAAACAAGACGTATTCGATCATAAGTCGTTCCCGCTAAGAAAAAAAGGGCAGCACCAATAAATCCATGAGAGATAATTTGTAAAAGGGCTCCGTTGAGCCCCATATCGGTGATAGAACCAATTCCTATAATTATGAAACCCATATGAGATACAGAGGAATAGGCTATTCTTTTTTTTAAATTCCGTTGACCGAAAGATGTTGAAGCTGCATAGATTATTTGCATTGCGCCTACCATCATCAACCAAGGAGAAAATATAGAATGAGCGTGTGGGAATAATTCCATATTGATCCGAACTAATCCATACGCTCCCATTTTTAATAAGATTCCGGCTAGAAGCATACAAGTACTATAATGCGCTTCTCCATGGGTATCTGGTAACCATGTATGTAGGGGTATGATTGGCAATTTGACAGCAAAAGCAATAAAAAATCCAATATATAATATTATTTCCAAGGCCACAGGATAGCACTGATTGGCTAAAATTTCAAAATTTAATGTTGGTTCAGCAGAACCATATAAACCGATACCCAGAACTCCAATTAAAAGAAAAACGGAGCCCCCTGCTGTGTACAAAATAAATTTTGTAGCTGAGTACAGACGTTTTTTTCCTCCCCACATGGATACAAGTAGATAAACGGGAATTAATTCTAACTCCCACATGAGGAAAAAAAGTAAAAGGTCCCGAGAAGAAAATAACCCTATTTGCCCACTGTACATTGCTAACATCAGGAAATGAAATAATCGAGAATCTCGAGTAACTGGCCAAGCCGCTAAAGTAGCTAAAGTAGTGATGAATCCCGTTAATAAAACGGGTCCTATAGAAAGTCCATCTAGCCCTAATCTCCAATGGAAATCAAAAAAATTGATCCATTTATAATCTTCCACTAGTTGGATTAATGGATCATCTGATTGGAAATGATAACAGAATGCATAAGTCGTTAGAAGAAGTTCTAATATACATATACATATAGTATACAATCGTATTACTCTATTTCCTCGATGCGGAAGAAAGAAAATTAAAGAACCTGCAAATATTGGTAAAACAACAATTATTGTTAAGAAAGGAAAATGATTCGTGGTAAAGACAAGATACACTTGGGCCAGAAAAATCCGTGCTCAAAATAAAATGAAAATATTTTGAGCACGGGCTTTGTCGGTAAAAAAAAAAAGAAAATGGATTCAAGTAGAGTTTTATCGAACCTATTAATAAGCTAGACCCATACTACGAGTTGTTTCATGCCATAAATAAACTCGAACGCTCAAGAAATCCGTTGGACAGGCAGATTCACATCTCTTACAACCAACACAGTCCTCGGTCCTTGGAGCTGAAGCAATTTGTTTAGCTTTACATCCGTCCCAGGGTATCATTTCTAATACATCGGTGGGGCAAGCGCGGACACATTGAGTACATCCTATACATGTATCATAAATCTTTACTGAATGTGACATTGGATTTATACATTTTTGAACGTCATAAATTTTCGGTCTAGTAAACTAACTTCTAAATGAATCCTATACTTAGATACCAGACGAATCGATGAGTGATCAGAATCAATCTACTTCCAAATTCGTTTATGAGCGAGGACCAAAATACTTTGATTTCGTATGTTTTTTCAAATACGAGCAAACCTTACCCGTATCAAACCTACTATTTAGGAATATTTGAATTTCCATTTCTATGATGAAGACTATTTATTCAGCAAATTTGATTGATTAATACGAGTTGATTTTCTGTTACGATAAATTGATGAAACAATAGCCGGGCCAATAGCTGCTTCAGCGGCTGCAATAGCTATAACAAAAATGGAGAAAAT